CTTTTTCGTTTCACATTTATCATCAACCAAATGGGGGAATTTCCATTTCTTCGACTAGTACCGATTCGATTGATGGGAGAGAGGCATATGTGGATTAGTACAATTATTATATTATTAGCATCAGATTCAGGATTCCACGGGATACCGTACTGTACTGGGTCTGGCTTTTTCAATTACTCCCGATCTGTGAAATATGAAATAGAGTAGAGTATTGTATGTTTCCCGGGAGTCCATACATAAATGGAATTTGTACAATATAAAATAAATTGAACATAGTTACTGTGTATAGAATAGTATAGAATAGTATAGAATACTTTTATTTTAAGATTAAAATAAAAGTATATCCTTTTCGGGCCCTATTTTGTGTAACCTCAATTTCAAATTTTACTAATTTGAAATAATCTATCTCATTCAAATTTCGCATTGAGCTTTTGATATATGCGTCCCATTACTAATCCAATGAAAGAGGATATTCAAAAAATAAAGATCAAACAAGGATAACTTTTTTATTAGCGAGGTAATGAATTTTTTTTTTATAAGGGTTTTTCCTTGAAAGAACAAACTTTTAAAATTTATATATAAATATATAAAAAAATAGTTAATTTGATGGAATATTCGATTTTTTTATACCGGAATTTGTACTCGTCTTTATCATACTTCTTTTGTTTTCCAAGAAGATTGGATCATTAAAAAAAGGAGTTTATAACTTAGCTCCTTCCTTTTTTTTCATTGAGCTTCTATTGTTTGTTGGGGTTTGTTTCGAACCAATGGTAAGTGGAAAGGCGGTTAGATGATACTTCATCAGATGATTGTACAAAGAGGGCGGTAGGTTATAGAAAAGAAAGAATGGAAAAGAATGATAAATAAATAAAGGAATTATTGATTGTATTGGGAATCCAATTTTGAGTTCAGTATGGATAAAAGATCGTCCTATGTTATACTATTCAATTCTTGACGATGAATCGATTTGATAGCTCCGATATTGTTATTCATGATATTGATCCGATTCGATATCATCGAGATGTAATCCATCCCATTGAATTTACAGGCGAAAGATTTATTATCTCTATGGGATTAACTCCCGAGTTATTGCGAATTAAAGAAAAATTAAACAATGAGATTATGGAAGTAAATATTCTCGCATTTATTGCTACTGCACTGTTTATTCTAGTTCCTACTGCTTTTTTACTTATAATATACGTAAAAACAGTCAGCCAAGGTGATTAATTTGAATTAAACTTGATTTTTTATTTCTTATCAATAATTGCAGAGAAGAAAAGGATAAAAATTTAGCGTCTTAAATGAAATGGGCAGACTAGAATCAGTCGTATTCTATGAGATACGATAGTATGGTAGAAAGATTCAGATATTTCTTTCTACCATACTATCTAGTATTGTTATTGTAGTGTATAAAGTTGTATTGTAATGCGGGTTAATTTAATATAGATTAATATAGATCAATCTACAATAGTATCATCATATTCCTTTTCTATAGATCTATAGATATAGAAATAAATTGAATTACGTATATATAATATATATAGTGATAATGTATATTATATAGTATCCCAATTCTATTTCTTTGCTTTATCTATTTGTATTTAATTTGTGTTGATTTCAATTCAATTAATTTGAAATAATCGAAAGCGACTTTTACGATTAGAATTCCTAGATTTCTGATTATTTTCAATATGAATCCCGATCGAAGAAGTCATTGGTTGAGGAGTTGACAAATGATCCATGGGAACTTCTTCGGATTTCGAAAAGGATTAGTAAAACCCGTCGACTTTTAACGTTTGAACCATGATATGAAATGGGTTCAATAAAACAAGCAAAACATAAATTTCTAAATATAGTAAAACGAAAACAAGCGGCGCAATATGTGACTCGCCCAAGACAATATTTTAGGATGTGCAGTATCTCGTTGGACAACTACTATGTTGTTTCCCAATGTGTATCCACGTAATGGAATAACCGAATTGTTTTCTCTTTGATCTTTGAACAGTAAAGATAAAAAAAAAGTTCCGTTCTTCCTCATGGTCCATATCTAACTTTGGTAAGAGTCAGTTCATCGAAATAGAAAATTTATGAAGAATTCAGTTGGAATAAATTTCCTACCATTTGTATTCCTTTTACTTTTTTTACTTTCAAAATACGAACACGGAAATAATTGAAATATTTCTTTGATTGAATGATTGAAAGAGTATTCTTCATATATATTTATTATTCATAGAATACATTACTGAACTAAAATCCAAGAGAATTTCGAAATGAAGATATTTTTCATTTCTATTTCAATTTAAAAATAAAATTTTAAATTGAAATAGTGAAATTTTAAATAAAAAAAACTTTGCCGAACGATCTATAAAAAAAAGTGATACTGTTTAGTTCCTAAACTCAATTAGTAGTACTTCTAGAGTCCACTCCTTCCCCATACTACTAGCGAAAGGGAAAACGTAAAGACTACCATTAAAGCAGCCCAAGCGAGATTTACTATATC